CAGAGGAATAATTGGGACTACGGTCTCTAATTTCTTAATAGCAGTATCTATTCGAAACGAATTCTCTAGCATTTGACTCCTTATCACCGAAGAGTTTAGTCGTACACTTGAAAGATAGCCCAGAAAATGGAAGGGATGATTATATAATTGCTTTATATGGATCCTGGCCGGTTGAGACCACAAGTCAAAATGACATTGCCAAAAGTTGACAAGGTGAGATTTCCATTTCTTTATCAGAAGACGAGCCCCCCTTGAAGCCAGAATCGATTTTCCTTGATATCTGACATAATGCATAAAAGGGTCTTTGAACAACCATAGGGTTTTCTGAAAATCGTTACAAAGCACTACTACAAGATATTCTATTTTTGCATAGAAATGTGTTCGCTCAAGAAAGGATCCAAAAGATTTTGATCGTAAATGAAAGGGTTGTTTACGGAGAAAAATGAATATGAATTCACATTCATATACATGAGAATTAGAGAGGAACAAGAAGAATCTTTGATTCTCTTTTGAAAAAAGGGAAATGGAATTTTTTGGAGTAATGAGACTATTTGAATTCCAATACTCGTAGAGAGAGAATCGCAATAAATGCAACGAAGGAGTATCTTGTATCCAAGAGTGAAGGGTTTGAACCAAGATTTCCAGATGGATGGGGTGGGGTATTAGTATATCTGACACATGATTTAAATGTGATAACTTGTCCTCGAAAAAGGGAAATATTGAATGAATAGATCGTAAATTATGAGATTTTGCTATTTCTTTTTCTTCTAGGGAAGATACCAACCGCAGCGAGAATGGAATTTCCACAACGACTGCAAAACCCTCCGATATCATTTGAGAATCAAAATGATTGTTGTGCCCAACGAATCGATTTTGATTAGAATCATTAACCGAAATAATCAAACGATTCTGTTGATGCATTCGAGTAATTAAACGTTTCACAATTAGTGAACTGGATTTATTGTCATGATCTAAATTTTCCACCGGTTCATAAAGAATCGATCCATTTAAAGCATGACCATGAGCAAGCGCGTAGATATATTCCTGAAATAGAAACGGATATAGGAAGTATTGTTGCCGAAATCCATCCATTTCTAAATATCCTTGTAGTTCCTCCATTTCCATTTGAAATTACACTTGAACCAAGTGGGGGATTTCTTGAGTTATCAAATAATACATAGTACGATACGGTCAGAACAAGGTATATAGTAAGAAAAGAATAGATACCCCGGAGCCAGAAAGGACAATCAACGGATCCTATTTCCATCCAATTTATTTATGTTCGTTATAGTTACAAGAGATGGTTAGAAATCCTTTATTTTTACAACCCGATCACTCTTTTGACTTTGGAATAATGAATTTTGATCAGTATACCGTTTCTTCTACACATTCGTCTCCACTACATAATAGAGAACATAATAGAGAATAGTTAGGATTCATGAAAAAAAAAGGAATTGATGATCCACTCACAAGAGAACCCTTTCCCACATCAGGCACTAATATATTTTTAACGTCTAATTAGATCGGGTAATCATTCGAATTAAGAACAAACAGAAGCTCGTTGCTTTTGGTTTCCCTATAATTGGAGCTATAGGGCTCTATCCATTTATTCACTCGACCCAACTTGAATTGATTTGACCCCTTTCCAAGATAAAGAATCAAAACAAGATTTTGTATCGATCCGTTAAGGATGAAGTATTCTAAGAGTTCTCCATTGATACGACATGCTGTTTTTTCCTTTCATTCCCTTTCAGGATCAGTCGTGGTCTTACAAACTCTACCAATGGTATGGACGAATCCGTTGCTTCATCAAAATGTGTAAAAGACCATAGCCGCACTTAAAAGCCGAGTACTCTACCGTTGAGTTAGCAACCCATATAAATAGGGTGTGTAGATACGATCGGAATAAAAAATAAATAAAGAGATTCGATTGCCCGACCTCGTCAAAACATTGAACTAGCAACAGATCAAAAAGAAAGATTTGATGATCAATTGTGAACATAAAAATGAACAGAGATCAGATGAAAATACAACAGATTCTGGGATAAATTATAGAGAAAATCTAAATAGATGTAAAAATTGATAGACTACCCATACTCTATTTTTTTTTTTTTTTTCATTATATTAACTAAGATACTTCTTGATGTCACAACGAAATTGACGAACCCATCGTTTGAGTGAAATAAAGAAACAAACTTATGAAATGTGGATAAATAGATCTATTTATCCACGATCGAATTATATTTGTTCGATACACCATTGTCAATATGAATTGAATGTTGAGAAAACCAACTCAATAAATAAAACAAGGACTTGTGTTGGAGTGACACTACAACATAGATAAGGGATGAAGTATGAGTGGGGAAATAAATAAGGAATTCCGGTAGGAAAAAAATGTCGGGTTTATTCAATATTTATTCAATAGAGGTATAATAAGCAAGATTGACCTTTTGTTTGTTGGTGGAGTCCCAACGAAAACCATCTGATTGATGGTAATCCCATAATTTCCCAGTTATTTCATCTATTCACTCAATCTTTTTTCTATCTGTCTCATATCAAGAGAAGATATTTTTTTTATAGTTCTATGATACGGGGTCATGTGAGAGCAACAATGAATAGAGAATAGAGAAAAAAAATAAGGAATGGTGGAGAAACAATTAGACAAAGCTAGATACTGGGCACACCCCCCCTTTTTTTTATTTCATTAATTTCATTTGATTAATTCGAAATTCCTTAAATACCTCCGCCTTCTTTGAAATATCATGAACAGTTCCTGTAGGTTGAGCACCTTTTTCAAGGAAATATAGAATAGCGGAAACATTTGAATAAGTTTGGTTCTTTATCGGATCGTAAAAACCCACTTTACGAAGATCTCTTCCCTCTCTTCGGGATCGAACATCAATTGCAACGATTCGATAGATGACTCATTGGGATAGACATAAATGAACAACCCCCCCTAGAAACGTATAAGAGGTTTTCTCCTCGTACGGCTCGAAAAAGAATGATTCGAATTTATGTATTGTAGTGGCAAATAGATCCACAAAATCATCAATTAGACTATGATTTGAGTCATTTTTTTTTTTTTTTTTCTTCCTTCCTGAAAAAAAAAAAAAAAAAAAAAAAAAGAAATCTCATTCGTACTCATAACTCAAGTTGGGTAATTCTCAAAGAGCTCGAAGGGAAATCCTTAGACATTTATTGAGCCGTCTCTAACCTCTTTTGTTTGTCTCGCCTAGAGTCGATTTTTTTTCTTCCCCATTCTGATCTAGTTGTTGAGACAATTGAAAACGGTGTTTCCTTGTTCCGGTATCCTTTATTTTATCTTTGCTTTGAATCCTTGGGTTTAGACATTACTTCGGTGATCCTTAATTATTTCAAAATGGTAGCAACATACCCTTTGTTATTTCGTTCTATGGAAACGATTGATTCCCCTGTGATACACTTTTGATCGGAATTGGTAAAACTACTTCGACAAATTCATTTTACTTTTTTTTTTTACTTGTTCGAACTTGATCCTTTCAATTTCTATACCGAAGATATACTTACGAAGTTGTTCCAACTTATTGATTGGCATTAACCCTAGATCCTTCTCTCTGCTAAATGAACCAATTCTTTATGCTCGAGCTCCATCATGTGCTATATTATAATTATATTATTTTATTACAACCCCAAAATTGGGGTCCTAGTGGAATAGAACAAACTATGTCGAGCCGAGAGCATCTTCTTTGATATATAAAATGGTGGGTACAAGAATCCACAGCCAATAATGTCCTTCAAGTCGCACGTTGCTTTCTACCACATCGTTTCAAACGAAGTTTTACCATAACATTCCTCTAATTTTGGACCGGTATGGAATTGATTCAATATGGAATCATGAATAGTCATTGGCTCAATCGGTATATAGTATATGAAGTCCTCCATACTTTCATTTTCATATATGGATCTGGAGAAGTCTCAGCAAGAATATAATTTAACCCCATATTTTATTAGAAGAATGAAACACATTTATAAAAAACACGAAGAAATGCGTTGCTTAACACTTCTTTACATCTTCAACAGATTGTTAGGGATGATGAATCATGAAAGATCCAATTCTTTCTCAAACAACTAAAACTAAAGAAGGGTCTTTAATTAGATTACCGATACCGGAACAGAATGAGTCATTAACCAAATAAGCTATTCCAATGACCGGGAAAGATCGCAAGTGACTCGATAGGATAGATTCACCAATGTCACACTTCTTCGAGTAGAAAGAATTTATAAGGAATCATAAAAAACAATTTCAAGAATTTCCTACTTCGACATCATTACTGGAAATAAGTTTTCCAGTAAAGACTGAATTGAATCTCTAAATCCATCAACAAGTCGGTACAACGAGGATCTAAAAATGTTTAGCAGATATCTGATTAATTAAATCAGACGCGAATTTGATCATCATAAGAGACCTCTATGTTTCCTTTCCGATTGAATCATCAATAATTTAAACCAGATAAATGGGTCAAGAAACAAATCCAATTGTTTTGTTTTCTTGGGGATGGATAGAAGGGGCTCATGAAAGAAAAGATTAAGGTCGGTATTCTTTCAGGTATTCTTTCATCTGATTGATAAAATCAGAATCGTAGGAGTCTGATTTTATCGTATTCATCAGATACACCAAACAAGTGTTACCGGAGGTAATCGTGGGTATTTAAGGGATCGCAGACCTTTTTCGCCAAAACTGAAACACCGGTGTCACTGATCACTGAAATAGAACAATAACAATACATATAGGCATGGTTCATTTTCTACAGATTTTTCCTTACTTCAGATTCAGGAATCTTTCCATAAAGTAAAGTGAATGTATGAATCTCCCCCCTCCCCCAATTGATCGCTACATTGATTTCCAATTATTCATTGGAGCCAAATCAAATACAAAATAAAAGAAATTAGGTCCAAAGAAAATAATCTGTTCCGTATTGAATTTTCTTGTTTGTTAATAAGATCCGGATGACAAGGGTCTTGAAATTGATACCTTCCTTTCCTTTGCGGATTAACTCATATCGACACGAATTCCATGGGGATCATGAATCATACCCAAAGCCGATTTAAAAGGATCCTCTTATGGGATGCTATCCTGTCTTGTATAAGTACAAAGCAAAATGGGTTCATATCAATTCGTTGTTACTATTTTGTTTGATTTTGTCCCACCCCAGTCTCAGGAGCTTTAATTCCAGCGATGGAATTAATACCAAACCCCCCCGTTTTTTAGGATTCAGGATCCACATAAAATTAGTCATTTTGTCTACCCTATCTTTATTTATATTTACTTTAGGGAAGGTAAAGACTTCTCTTTTATTTCGCATTTCGACTCAGAATGCATCCTGTGAGAATCCAAATATCATAGATATGGGGCATAAAGTTTATCCAAATGACTAACTAACCTTCAATATGAATATGGGCGAGGGGGCGAACATACGCTGAATGGCCCACCCAGTTTTTTTTTTTTTGAATTTCACTTTGATCTTTGTTCCCATCCTACCTATATCAAAAAAGATATTTATTTCCATCCACATGTCATTGATACTCGATCCGTTTGTTTGTGAGAAACAAAATCGAAAGGGAAGATATGATTCTATAGAAGAATCATTAGAAATCACAAAGAAAGATTGGATCACAATGTATCCAACATTACACCCTTAAACAGAAGATTGTTAAAAAGAACAATCTTTGTTATGATAGAATTGGTCTGGGACGGAAGGATTCGAACCTCCGAGTAACGGGACCAAAACCCGTTGCCTTACCACTTGGCCACGCCCCATTTTTATTTCTATTCGACACCGATAAACACTAATATCGGTATTGGTTGTTCGTCAATTCCAGCCCCAATATCTATTGAATTGGTTGTTGCTATGATTCTACACATGTAGATGTAGAATAAAAATGAATTTATTGATCATTACATATAATTCAATTAAGATATTGTATGTAAGGTATGATTCCTTCTATTCTCATTTGAGAATTGAAGGATTTTTGATTGAGGGAGTTCAAAGAAAAAGAAAGATTTTGCGGCCTACTTTCCCTTCTTTCTTCATTTTCCCCTTATATCAATAACCCAATAATAATGAAATTTTCTCCAAGAACAAAATGTTTGTTATGCTTAATATCTTTAGTTTGATCTGTCTTAATTCTGCCCTTCATTCGAGTAGCTTTTTCTTCGCCAAATTGCCCGAAGCTTATGCTTTTTTCAATCCAATCGTAGATGTTATGCCAGTCATACCTGTGCTCTTTTTTCTCTTAGCCCTTGTTTGGCAAGCTGCTGTAAGTTTTCGATGAGATCTTTAATACTGTCTTAGAAACATTCATGATTTATTCGATAAAAAAAAATTCTATTCTTAAGAATTGATAAGATCAGATAATGAACCCTCGACTCAAACATGGAAATTCTTTTGGATAACCGAGATGAATCGGAATCACCTCATTTCTTCATTCCTTCTGGGGGTCGAAGACCCTATGTATGGTCCCTACAATACCTAATTGTAGGTATGAGAGATCTTTTTGTTAACGAAAGAATCAGAATCTTATTACAAATTCATTCCTGCAAATTCCTTATGTTTTCTAGAAACCGCTTCTTTTCTTGGTGTCAAAACGGAATATGTGGTACAAAAATGGAGAATCTATTCCCCTATTTCCCCCAAAATGATCTTGGAGATTGTGTAATGCTTACTCTCAAACTCTTCGTTTACACAGTAGTGATATTCTTTGTTTCTCTCTTCATCTTCGGATTCCTATCTAATGATCCAGGACGTAATCCTGGACGTGATGAATAAAAAAATCAGGGGTTTTTCCTTGCTCGATTTCTGAATTTTCTTAGGATTTTCTTTCTCCATTCCATACATTTAACTATGAGAAAGGGGGTTAGAGATTTTTTCGAATTCGAAAGGGAAATATCAAGTGATCAGAAGAAACGGAGAGAGGGGGATTCGAACCCTCGGTACAAATAATTCGTACAACGGATTAGCAATCCGCCGCTTTAGTCCACTCAGCCATCTCTCCCAATTTTAAAAGGATAATTCCTATGTGACGCGTGAAGTAAAGGTTGATAAAAGTTTTTCCTTATCTTTCTTTATTCTATAAATAGAGACGAATTTGATCAATCATCAATTCCCTTTAGATAATGATTCGAAACAGATATCTCCAATAGAAAGAGTCCCTCTTTGATTTCGTCCGAAAAGTTCTTTCTTTTATTCCCCCGGCCTGGCCAGTCCCTAGCCAGGCCATTCCTTGTTCCAATGAATCATAGATCAAATGATTTATTTGATTTGAAAACGAAAATGCTTGTTATTGAAGCAGCAACAAGGCTATTCCTATGATAGGAGTGTCATTTCTTATTATGTTTTTCCTTTTCTCGATTTACTTAAATGGAATAAAAAAAACATATTTTTTTCTATTATAATAGAACTCATATATTTCTTCAAAGAACATGTTTGAACCTGAACCCTTGAGTCCACAACCAAAACAATA